ATTCTCGTTCGATTAATCAGCAGACTCTGGGGTGAATGATCTGATCAATTAATATTCGATCTTCTCGTCAACTTGGAATCGATTCAAATCAAAGCAATTTTTTTTTTTTTATTATTATTTGAATTATTAATTATTTAATTTTTCATATAAATATAATAAAATACAGATTCGGGTCGGTTGTCATTAATCATTTAAGATAGTATTTCAGTACGTATGCCTATGTATATAGGGTTATGCTTTACTTTAACTTTCTTTTTTCTGGAATTTTAACTTTCTTTTTTCTGGAATTTTAACTTTAACAGAAGAATTCCTTTACTTGACTAATGCAACGCAGCCAACTATATTTGTTAGAACAACTTCCATTGAGTCTCTGCACCTATCCTTTTGTATTCTGATTCTTTTTTTATGAACCTTTTGTTTGTTTTTTGTTTGTTTTCGAAAAATAGGATTTGGCTCAGGATTGCCCCTTTTTTTCCGGGGTTTCTCTGAATTTGAAAGTTATCACTTAGTAAGTTTCCATACCAAGGCTCAATCCAATTAAGTCCGTAGCGTCTACCAATTTCGCCATATCCCCTCTTTGTTTTGTGTTTTGAGATTAAGATCTTATTATTATGTTATTATGTCATTCCCTTTTTTCTTTCATTTCTATTCTACTGGAACTCTTAAAGTCATTAGATACCGATTCTTATATTCCTAGAAAAGTGTTTCCTCTTATTTTATTATTTTATTTGATTTCTTGTCTAGCCTCTTTCATCTCTATTGGAGACCTCTATTTGGTCTAATCAGAAATCATTCTATCATTTCTGTATCCGCAATTCAATATAGATACATATATACCACATTTATTCTATATGTTTTTCTTCGAATCATTTTTCTTGTGCAATTTGGAATACTCGAACGGTCAATTCTTTTCTTTTTTTTCTATATTCAATTCATTTTTCTATATTCATTTAATTTAATTATGAATGACTACGAATGAAAAGTGAATATCTAAAATTCCAGTAGTTTACTAAATTCCTATGCATGTACAATTTCTGTTATGTGAGCCTGCTTAGCTCAGAGGTTAGAGCATCGCATTTGTAATGCGATGGTCATCGGTTCGACTCCGATAGCTGGCTTTTTTTCTATTTTTTTTTCTATATACATTCTTTGTGTATATACAATAAGGTCCGGATATTGATAGAATCCATCTCATTTGTAGTATATCAGTATTTTTTGTAGTATAATACTACAGTAGATTTTGCCTCATTTATCATATTTATCCTTTAGTTCAGTTTTAATTTAGGTTTATGAAATATCAATAAAATAAAGAAAATAAGGAGTCTTTATGTCACGTTACCGAGGGCCTCGTTTCAAAAAAATACGCCGTCTGGGGGCTTTACCGGGACTAACTAGTAAAAGGCCTAGAGCCGGGAGCGATTTTAGAAATCAATCGCGCGCCGGTAAAAAATCTCAATATCGTATTCGTTTAGAAGAAAAACAAAAATTGCGTTTTCATTATGGTCTTACAGAACGACAATTGCTTAAATACGTTCGTATCGCCGCAAAAGCCAAAGGGTCAACGGGTCAGGTTTTACTACAATTACTTGAAATGCGTTTGGATAACATCCTTTTTCGATTAGGTATGGCGTCAACTATTCCTCGAGCCCGCCAATTAGTTAACCATAGACATATTTTAGTTAATGGTCGTATAGTAGATATACCAAGTTATCGCTGCAAACCCCGAGATATTATTACAGCGAAGGATGAACAAAAATCTAGAGTTATGATTCAAAATTCTCTTGATTCATTCCCCCAGGAGGAATTGCCAAAACATTTGACTCTTCACCCATTCCAATATAAAGGATTGGTCAATCACATAATAGATAGTAAATGGGTTGGCTTGAAAATAAATGAATTGTTAGTTGTAGAATATTATTCTCGTCAGACTTAAACCTAACTAAAATAAAAATAACAAGGGTTCGGACAATTTTGTCCCTTATCGCCTAAGTAAAGAGACCAAAGGTATGGGTTTGCTCGGGGGATTTTTCTCCCATTGGTATATCCTAGAATATAGAGGCATTTTCATTCCTTGTCCACTCGTATTTTCTGTTCCACAGAAATTAGGAATAGAGAATCTATATGAAAGAAAGATCGAACTCTTGGAATAAGGGTATCCATTGTTATGTGATTTGATATATTGTGGTCAATAACATTTCAGTAACATTGATAAATTAGGTGAAGGTGCGGAAAGAGAGGGATTCGAACCCTCGGTAAACAAAAGCCTACATAGCAGTTCCAATGCTACGCCTTGAACCACTCGGCCATCTCTCCTACATAATTATTAGGATAATGATTATGGCCCCGAAAGCGAGTGAATCGCGAGTCAATCCCGATTTGAGAACGAAGATAACTGTCAATGCAACTATTGATGTAATTATTCCAATGCAACTATTGATGTAATTATTCCAACTATATTTAGTATCATACATATTAGATTAGATGTTGGATAGGTACGGTACATACAATGAATTCTAACTATAAAAAATAGAATAGAAAAATAGAAAACTTTTAATCAAATAAAGACCTTTCCTTCGGGGCTGGGGGATAAAGATAATTTTTTTTGTTTTGTTTTTGTTGTTTTACTTTTTCTTAAAAACAATAAAGATATATATCTATTTACTATTTATGTTTGCTGTTTGCGAAGACGACGTTCCCGTCTTTTTCTGATATCTATACCGGCTTAAATCACGGGATTGGAACGACTCGAACACTCGGTCTATCTTTTTTTATGAATTAAGTCTGTTTTTATGTTATTTCGTACTGTATAATTCCTTTTTTGTAGGATCGTTTTCTCACGAGAGGTAATTAAAAGAAATTAAAAAATGGATTGCTACCTATGCCTAGATCCCGGATAACTGGAAATTTGATTGATAAGACCTTTTCAATTGTAGCCAATATCTTATTACGAATAATTCCGACAACTTCAGGAGAAAAAGAGGCATTTACTTATTACAGAGATGGTGTGATTTGATTTTTTTTTATTTACCGCTTCGAATCTTACGAGAAAGACACATTAGCCGGGATAGAAAGATTTGAAAAAACTCTACGTTTATTGAAGGTGAAGTTTCTAAAAAAAAATTCCTTCTGTCGTGTATCCCCGATTAATGCAGCCTTAGATGTTTCAATTGTCGATTCTAGCATTGAGCGAAAAGGTTACACCTATGGCTATGGGTTATGTATTGCAGGTTAAACCTGCTTCACTAGTACCACTAGGCGGCATAGAGGAAGAAGCACTACGCTTAGGAATCAACAACACGAAAACTTTGCTATAAATTTTTCCCTTTCCTTATTGGGATCGGGACTAAGAAGAATGGTTGGGACAACAAATATCCATCTCATTTGTACTTTGGGTACCCATATAACCATCGAAGACTGTTGAAGTGACTAATTCCTAGAAATTAAGGGATGTTGAGGACAAAGAAATTGTTGGAGGTAACATTTTTATATTTTTATCTAGTACCAACATCTTTGATGTTAAGAAACGATCTTTTGCAGGAAGGTTGGCTAGAGATTTCTTGTAAAAACACTAGCCCCGCTCAGTTCATAATGAGAATATTTCACTCCTTTTTGATTCTATGTATTAGGTATTAGGCTTATTATGCACATAAGGGAGGAGCCGTATGAGATGAAAACCTCACGTACGGTTTTGGAACGGAGATTCTTTGAATCGAATAACGACCGTAACGGATGTCTGCTCAATCCGAAGGAAATTATGCGGAAGCTTTACAGAATTATTATGAAGCTATGCGACTAGAAATTGATCCCTATGATAGAAGTTATATACTCTATAATATAGGCCTTATTCACACAAGTAATGGAGAACACACAAAAGCTTTGGAATATTATTTTCGGGCATTAGAACGAAACCCTTTCTTACCACAAGCTTTTAATAATATGGCCGTAATCTGTCATTACGTGCGACTATCTACACTATAGAAAGAAAAAGGAAAGAAAGAGCAAAATCAAAAATCTACTAGTAAAAAATAAAATAAAAAATAAAAAAAAATAGGCTTTCTACATATGGCATCGTCCAAAACAACGATTTTTATCAGCTGTAGCAAAGAAAGAAACTTCATAGAAATCGAAATATGAAAAAAGAAATATGCCTAGATACTTTATTCTATGGATAAAGGATCTAATTGATAGAGGAAGCGCCGTAAAGATCAATTAGCGAAATTTTTGCCGATACAATAAGAACTGCTTACTTAATGTCATAATATGAGACAAAAGCTAGGAATCCACTTATGTAATGGAGTCGATCCCCTAAATAAAGTATTGAGCAGCGGTGTAGCATCAGATCCCAAAGATAGTAAGCCTCTTCTTTCTTATGAGAGAAGGTCTTTTTCAAAGATTCTATATAAATTTCTATTTATATATGAAACCGAGATAGTTACCTTTCAGAAAATTGTAATGATAGTAGAACACCTACACTTTATTCTTTTGAAGGTGGGAGAAAAGATAAAACAAAATGGATTATTAATAAAATCAAACTTCAAGTTTGAAACTCATGGATTATTAATAAAATCAAACTTCAAGTTTGAAACTCATGTAATTAACCTCTTTTGATTAACTCGAGAAAAAATGGGACATCAAAAGAATTGACTGTCGAGCCGTATGAGTTAGGAAACTCTCAAGTACGGTTCTAAGGGAAGGAATTTACTCGCCTATTCCGACCGAGGAGAACAGGCCATTGGGCAGGGAGATTCTGAAATTGCGGAGGCTTGGTTCGACCAAGCCGCGGAGTATTGGAAACAAGCTATAGCGCTTACTCCTGGAAATTATATTGAAGCGCAGAATTGGTTGAAGATCACAAGGCGTTTCGAATAAAATATTCGAATAAGATAAGAGCATGCTCTTTTATTTTATTATTTAGTATTTGTTTTTAGTATTTGTTATATTTTAATTTCTTATAATTATTTAATTTCTTATAATTATATTAATTTGTTATAACTAATTAT